GGATGAGAATTTTTAGTTATATTTGGTTTATTTTTATGTAAAATATAGGCAATTTAGTGTTGTAGATAATGTATTGTATTTATTTTAAAAAGTTTCCGACACTGTACTTGGTGTGTAATGAAGTTAAGTGTTGTATAGCACTATATTTAGTGTCGATGTTTAAGAATATGTTTTCGATACTGTAGTTGGTGTATAAATCATATATATTATGAAAATTTTTATTTTATATAACAATGGTTAAGAATTGATTTTTTTAACTAAAATTATGTCTAACAAGCATTAACTAAATAACACCATATCTCCTTAAAGCTAAATCAAGAATATTGAACGTAGGTTCAGTCTAATAGAAGTCGGCAGGTATAAGTGTATGTGGGCCTGAGATTACAGAGAAAATAAAAATACTATATGCCTATAAAACCATGTGATGTCTAGTAACTAAGAGCATGTATAGAACTCATTAACCAGAGGCCTCTTAAAGAGGAACGAATGGCCTGATTGAGTGTTATGTCCCTGAAAAAACAACCAGAGGCCTCTTAAAGAGGAACGAATGGCCTGATTGAACTTATATGGACGTGAAAATATGAACGTAGTGTCTTATCGATAAAGGATTGCTTATTTCTCGAGAAAAGGTAGATTAAGAAGTTGACCATTACTGGATGATATCCATGTTGTAGAGAAATACGTACAATAATGTCCTGTTACCATTAATACCATATGCTGTGACCACATTCCATGTCTAATTAAACATACAATGCATAAGACGATATGCTTGAGGTAAATAAATCCATGCACGATTATACATAGCATGTACTAAATATAAGTGTGTATTATTATACAACCCTCTTTGGGGGGGTGGGGGGGGTACCGAATGATTTGTATACTAGGCAAAGTACGTTCGGGTGTTATGGAGTTCTATCAAAGGATAGTTTATAAAAAATTCCGGTTTTGGGGACCGGGGATGAAGGTGTAAGTCCTTTTCTTTTGAGTATTTCAGGAGGGTGGTGTTCCTCTTTTCTGGTTTACAAGACCAGTGTTTTAAGTTAAACTACTGAAATATTGATTCAGTATTTTGTTTTCAATTAGGCTTGTTATGGGTGTGATGATGAAGATGATGGTGAAGTATAGTAGGGAGGCGATTTGTCCGATTAGGATGAATGGGTCTTCTACTGGTTGGCCTCCGATTCATGTTAGGATTAGTAGGTCAGTAGTTAGGCATCAGAAGAGTATTTGTGTTATTGGTCGRAATGTGGYTGTTCGTTGTTTTGATAGGTGTAGGATCGGTATAAATAGTAGTACTAGGATTGATATGAATAGGGCTAGGACTCCGCCCAGTTTGTTGGGGATTGAACGTAGGATTGCGTAGGCGAATAGGAAGTATCATTCTGGTTTGATGTGGGGTGGGGTGGTTAGTGGATTGGCTGGTGTAAAGTTGTCTGGATCTCCTAGTAGGTTTGGGTAAAATAGGGTAAGGGTGAGTAGACATATAATTATTAGGATGAGGCCTAGTAGGTCTTTATACGAGAAATATGGGTGGAATGGGATTTTGTCACAGTTTGAGTTTAGTCCTGTTGGGTTGTTTGATCCTGTTTCGTGTAGAAGTAGGAGGTGTAGTAGGGTTATTCCTAGGATGGCGAATGGGATTAGAAAGTGAAATGTGAAGAATCGAGTAAGAGTAGCGTTGTCTACGGAGAACCCTCCTCAAATCCATTCTACAAGTGTTGGGCCTACGTATGGGATGGCTGATAATAGGTTGGTGATTACTGTAGCCCCTCAGAATGATATTTGGCCTCATGGTAGTACGTAGCCCACGAATGCAGTGGCTATAACTAGGAGTAATAATATTACTCCAGTGTTTCAGGTTTTGTTGTAAAGGTAGGAACCGTAGTAGATTCCTCGTCCAATATGAAGGTAGATGCATATAAAGAATAATGAAGCACCGTTGGCGTGTATATTTCGAATAAGTCATCCATATTGAACATCTCGTTGGATGTGGGAAATTGACGAGAATGCTGTAGAAATGTCGGATGAGTAGTGTATAGCTAAGAAGATTCCTGTGGCTAGTTGTAGAATGAGGCATGCTCCTAGTAATGATCCGAAGTTTCATAAAGCGGAGATGTTGGATGGGGTGGGAAGATCAACAAAGGTGTTGTTAATGATTTTTAATAGTGGATTTGTGTTTTTTATGGTTGGAGTAGAGGTTCCTGTGGTTTTATGTGTCTTTGTGGGGTAATAATTGATTGTTCCTGTAGTTGAATAACAATGGTGGTTTTTCGGGCCATTGGTTTCGGTGTAAATCCGAGCTGGAATGTATGATTTATTTTTCATTTTTGTTTGGGTTTGGTTTGGTGTTTTGAATGATTGGAGTGGCTTCTAATATTTCTCCTTATTATGGTATTTTAAGTTTATTAATTGGGGCGGTATCTGGTTGTGGGGTGTTGGTATGAAAGGGAGGGTCTTTTATGTCTTTGGTTTTGTTTTTGATTTATTTGGGGGGTATATTAGTTATTTTTGCTTATTCAGCTACTCTAGTATTAGAGCCTTTTCCTACTGCTCTTGCTAGTTGAGAGGGGGTAATTAATGTGTTTAATTATGTTCTTCTTGTTGTGGTTCTTATGTTTGTGGGGTCGGATTTGTGGTGTAGTGTGGTTGATTTAGGTGATAAGATGTCTGATGCTGATGGATTATCGGTTGTTCGTGTTGATTTTGTTGGGGTGTCGTTGTTTTATTATCTGGGGTGTGTGGTTTTTTTGGTTGCTGGGGTTGGGTTGTTGCTTACTCTGTTTGTGGTATTGGTGTTGATTCGTGGTTTGTATCAGGGGGCAGTTCGTGTTATTAGATGTGGATATAGTGTATGTTTGATTGGTGGTTGTAGTTTATGGGCTAAAATAGTAGTGGAATAAGTGCTAATAAGTAGATGAATGATAGTAGGTAAGTTTTGATTAGGCCTTTTTGTGAAGTTGTTATTATGATTGGGGGTTTTTGGTATTTGGTGATTTCTTCTGGGCCTAGATTTAAATATCATATTTGATCCATAAGGCGAGTTGATTCTTTTTCTGCTTTGGATAGTGTTATGGTTGATGTGATTCGGTGAGTGGTTATGGTTGTTTGGGCTTGTATAGGTTTTTGGTGAGTTGTGTTGATTAGGTTTGTAGCAATTAGTAGGCTGATTAGTATGATTATTAGGGCAGTTAGTTTATAGCTTGTCGGTAGGGTTAGGGGTGGGATTTGTGAGGGGTATGTTGTGAGTGATATAAATAATCCGGTTACGATGCTTCATTTTGCTAGTTGGGTAATTGGTTTGGTGCATTTTGGATTTTCTTCGTAGTGTGGTAGTGGTTGGTGTATTGGGTGTCCAGTTCACACGGTGGCTAGTACTCGAATGCTATAGATTGTGGTGAATGAGGTTGAAATAAGTACTAAAATTAGGGCTAGTGTATTAATGTGTGATGTTATAATGCATTCGATGATAGTGTCTTTGGAGTAAAATGCAGAGAGAAATGGTGTACCTGAAAGGGCGAGGGTTCCGATTGTGAAGCAGGATGATGTAGTTGGGAGTGTTTTGTGTAGTGTGCCTATTTTTCGGATGTCTTGTTCTCCGTGTAGGGTATGAATAACGTTACCTGCACATAGGAATAATATGGACTTGAAGAATGCGTGTAAGCATAAGTGTAAAAAGGCTAGTTCAGGGAGGCATAATCCAATGGTGGTTATTATTAAGCCTAATTGGCTTAGTGTGGAGTAAGCAATAATTTCTTTTATATCGTTTTTTGTAAGGGCATGGGTAGCTGCATATAGTGTAGTGATGGCTCCTAGGAACAAGCAAATTGATAGGGCAATGTGGTTGTTTTTTAGTAGGGGTTGTATGCGAATTAGTAGGTAGATTCCTGCTACAACTATTGTGCTAGAGTGTAGTAAGGCTGATACAGGAGTTGGGCCTTCTATTGCTGCTAGTAATCATGGGTGTATTCCGAATTGGGCTGATTTTGCTATTGCGGCTAAAATTAGTCCTAGTAGAGGTATTATTGGTATAAGGTGTGATATTGAATAGATTATTGGTAGGTCTAGTGTGTCTAATAGTAATAGGAACCAGCATATGTTTATGATCAGTCCTACATCACCAATTCGGTTATAAATAATGGCTTGTATTGAGGATTCATTAGCTTTTGCTCGTGCTCGTCATCATGTGATTAGTAAGAATGATATGAATCCAACTCCTTCTCAACCAATGAATAGGAGGAATAGATTGTTAGCTGTGGCTAGGGTTAGTATTGCTAGTAAAAAGATTAGCAGGTATTGGGTGAATTTAGTGCGTTGTTTGTCTGTGGATATATATCAGTCTGAATATGTTACAATAGTTCGAGTAATAAATAGGGCAATTGGTATAAATGTGGTTGAGTATGTATCGAATTTTACATTAAGGGTGATATTAAATGTGTCTGATTTTAAGATGGTGGCGATGGTGTAGTCATTCATGTAATAGGATTTTAGAATGAAGAGTAGAATTGATAGGTATAATGAAATTGTGATGGCTTTTTTTGGGCTTCAGGTTCATGTGCTTAATGTTGGTGAAAGTGATAGGATTAATGGTGTGGTAAGGATAAATAGTTGTAGTAGATATAGTGTTTTTAGGTCAATTAGTTGTAGGATATTCATGACTTTTACTTGGAGTTGCACCAAGAGGTGATGGCACCTAAAACCATTGGATTACTTTTATCCTTTAAAAGTGAGAGAGCTGAGGTTTTAATTTCAGTTATAAGAGTTAGCAGTTCTTATTATATATCTTTCTCGGTTTATAAGGAGATTTTAACTCCTATTTTCAGATCCACAGTCTAATGTTTGTATTAAAACTATATTAACATAATATTCCTGAGATTAGTTGTGGTTTTATTATGAGTAGGATTATGGGCAGGATGTGTAGTGCCATGATTAGGTGTTCTCGTGTTTGGGTTGGTGGGATGGTTATGATGTTTGATGGTGATTCACCCCCTAGTTGAGTAGTTGAGAATATATAGAGTGTATATGTAGCTGATAGGATTGTGCCTAGTCCTGTGACTAGGATGGTAGTATTTGATCAGTTGAATAATGAAGCAATAATAGATAATTCCCCCATGAGGTTAATGGTTGGTGGTAGGGCTATATTAGTTAGGCTGGCAGAAAGTCATCACAGGGTTATTAGTGGGAGTAGAAGTTGTATATTTCGTGTTAGAATTAAAATTCGGCTGTTCGTTCGTTCGTAGTTTGTGTTTGATAGACAGAATAGCATAGATGATGTTAAACCGTGGGCAATTATTAGGGTGACGGCCCCTGTAAGTGCTCATTGGGATTGTACGAATGTAGAGGCGATAACAAGTCCTATATGGCTTACAGATGAATAGGCGATTAGTGATTTTAGGTCGGTTTGACGTAGGCAGATTAAGCTAGTTATGATAATTCCTCATAGTGCTAGTATTATGAATGGGTAGTATGGGTTTTTTATGGGGGGGTTTATAATAAGTGATACTCGGATAATGCCGTATCCGCCTAGTTTTAATAGGACGCCGGCAAGGATTATTGATCCGGCAATTGGGGCTTCTACATGTGCTTTTGGTAGTCATAGGTGGAGTCCGTATAGTGGTATTTTGATCATGAAAGCGGTTAGTAAGGCGAATCATCATGTTGTATAGGTTCATGAGTTTTCTAGGTATGGTAAGTTAAGTTGTAAGATGGGTAGGGATAGAGTGCCGCTGTAGGATTGTAAAAGTAGTAAGGCGATTAGGAGAGGTAGGGATCCAATAAGGGTATAAAATAGAAAGTAAACTCCAGCATTTAGTCGTTGTATTTGATTACCTCATCGTGTGATGATAATTAAGGTTGGAATTAAGGTAGTTTCAAATGTGATGTAGAATGTAATTAATTCTGTGGCGGAGAAGGCTAAAATTAGGGATGCTTGTAATAAAATAGTTGTAGAAATGAAGGTTCGTTTTCGTAGGGTTGATTCGGCCATTAGGTGATTTTGGCTTGCTAAGATTATTAGCGGGGTTAGTCAGCAAGACAAGGCAATAAGTGGAGCGGAAATATTGTCAATTCCTAATGATAGGTTAGAGTATGTTATGGAATGCCCTGTTAGTGGTTTTATTAATTGCAGGCTTAATAGGGCAATGGTAAAGCTTTGGATAATTGTTGTTATTAATAGATTTTTTTTATAGCAAAGTATGGCTGTTGGGATTAGTATGATTGTGGGAAGTAGGATTTTTAGCATTGTAGTAGATTTAAGTTATGTAGTAGGTCTGAGCCATGGGTTCGTGAAGAAGTTACTAGGAGAGAGAGACCCGTTCCAGCTTCACAGGCTGAAAAAGCTAGTATTAGTATTGGAGATAATATAAGAGAAGGTGTTTGTAGTTGTAAAGCCCATATTGATAAGGCGATGAATATTGAGAGTATAATTCCTTCTAAACATAGTAAGGTTGAGATAAGATGGGTGCGGTGTAGTGCAAATCCTATTATGCTAATGGTAAAGGCAATGAGATAGCTAAAATGTAGTGTAGTTATGGGGTGATCATGGAATTAATCATGATTTGCTAAGTCGAAATTAGAGGTCTTAGTTAGACTAATCACCTATTCTGCTCATTCTAGTCCTCCTTGGGTTCATTCGTAGGCTAGGCCTAGTGTTAGTAATGCTAGAATAATAAGGGCTCAAGTTATTGATAAAGTGGGGGTAGAAAGTTGAGTGGCTCACGGAATGGGTAGTAGTAGGGCGATTTCTAAATCAAAAAGTAAGAATAAGATTGCTACTGAGGAAGAATCGGATAGAGAAGGGTAGTCAGGCTGACTCTAGAGGGTCAAATCCGCATTCGTATGGGGATAGTTTTTCGTTGTTCGGTTTCATTAAGGCTAATAGGTTATTCAGTAGTACAAGTATTATTGATAGAGTAAGGGTTGTTGTGATGACGATTGTTATTATGTTTATTATCCTCCTTTAGATACGAGTCTAAAACTTAGTGATTGGAAGTCACTTGTACTATTATACTAGGGGGACATGATCCTCATCAGTAGATTGAGATAAATAGGAAGAGTCAGACGACATCTACGAAGTGTCAGTATCATGCTGCGGCTTCGAATCCGAAGTGGTGATTAGAGGTGAAGTGGTATTTCATTTGTCGTAGTAGGCATACAATTAGGAATGTGGATCCAATGATTACGTGCAATCCGTGGAAACCAGTTGCAATAAAAAATGTAGAGCCATAGATGCTATCGGCTACTGTAAATGTGGTTTCGTAATATTCTGTAGCTTGTAGGGCTGTGAAGTAGAGGCCTAGAAGAATTGTTATAAATAGGGCTTGGGTTGTTTGGTTTCGGTTGGATTCTATTATACTATGGTGGGCTCAGGTGATTGTAACTCCGGATGCTAGAAGGACGGCAGTGTTTAGTAGGGGGACTTCAAATGGGTTGAGTGGTGTAATTCCCATGGGTGGTCAGTGTCCTCCTAGTTCTGGGGTTGGAGCAAGGCTTGAGTGGTAGAAAGCTCAGAAGAACCCGGCGAAGAAGAATACTTCTGATGTAATGAATAAGATTATTCCGTATCGTAGTCCTTTTTGTACTGGTTTAGTGTGGTGTCCTTGGAATGTGCTTTCTCGTACAATGTCTCGTCATCATTGTAAAACTGTGATTACTATATTAAGTAGGCCAATTATTAGTAGGGTAGATGAGTTATAGTGAAATCATATAATGAGGCCAGAGGTTATTGCAAATGCGGCTATTCCTCCTGTTAGTGGTCATGGGCTTTGGTTGACTATGTGGTATGGGTGTATTTGTTTGGTTATTTGATATTTTCTTGTAGGTATAGGCTAAGTAGAAGTACAAACACAATAGCTTGGATAATGGCTACTGCTAGTTCTAAGATTGTTAGGAGGAATAATACTACTATGGTTGATATGGATAGGATGGGGATGGTGGGTAATAGGGTCAATACAGCGGTGGAGGTAAGTTGAATGAGTAGGTGTCCTGCTGTTAAGTTTGCTGTAATACGGACGCCTAGGGCAATTGGTCGAATAAGTAGGCTGATAGTTTCGATTATAATTAATGGTGGGATTAGGGGTATTGGTGTACCTTCTGGGAGGAGGTGGGCTAATGAAATGGTTGGTTGGTTTCGTAGGCCAATTAGTACGGTAGCAAGTCATATTGGAATGGCCAGGCCTAAGTTTATGGATAATTGTGTTGTTGGGGTGAATGTATATGGTAATAATCCTAGTAGGTTTGATGTTAATAATAGAGCTATTAGGGATGTTAGGGTAATTGATCATTGGTGTCCGGGTTGGCTAATTGGTAGTATTAGTTGTTTTGTGAATAGATTGGTAGTTCATGATTGGATTGTTATTAGGCGATTAGTGATTCATCGATTGTTTTTATTTGGGAATATAAGTGTAGGTATTAGTAGGCTTAGTGTAATTAGTGGAATTCCAATTTTTTCTGGGGTTGAAAATTGATCGAAGAAAGTTAGGTTCATGGTCAGGTTCAGGTTTCTTTTTTAGTTTTTTTTGGTTTGTTTATAATATTATTAGATGTAAGGTGAGATTTAATTTTAGGTTGTATAATAATGTAAATTAGTCAGGTAGTACATAGGATTGATAATCATGGGTTTGGGTTTAATTGAGGCATATCACTAAGGAGGTGGGGTAAGTCTCTTTTTCTAGCTTAAAAGGCTAGTGCTATCCATTATAAGCTTCTGTAGTGATTGGAGTGATGATCAGTTTTCAAATTGTTGTAGAGGTGTTGATTCAATGACGATTGGTATGAAACTATGGTTTGCTCCGCAGATTTCAGAGCATTGTCCGTAGAATAAACCTGGTTGTATTATAATGAAGTTGGTTTGGTTCAGCCGTCCTGGGACTGCATCTGTTTTTACTCCTAATGATGGTACTGCTCATGAATGTAGGACGTCTTCTGCTGAGATTAGTATTCGGATTGGGGTTTCTATTGGAGCAACTATTCGATGGTCAACTTCTAAAAGTCGTGAGTGGCCATTAATAAGGTCTTGAGTTGGGATTATATATGAGTCAAATTCTAGGTCTTCGTAGTCGGTGTATTCGTATGTTCAGTATCATTGGTGTCCCATGGCTTTGATTGTTAAATGTGGATTGTTGATTTCGTCTGTAAGGTAAAGTACTTGTAGAGATGGAAGAGCGATTGTAATTAGAACAATGGCTGGTAGGATAGTTCAGATTATTTCTACTTCTTGGGCATCTATGGTATTGGTATGGGTTAGTTTTGTTGTTATTATAGATGCGATGATATAAAGTACTAAGGTACTGATAAGAAACACAATTATTAGAGTATGGTCATGAAAGTGTAGCAGTTCTTCTATAATTGGAGATATTGCATCTTGGAATTCTAATTGTAGGGGATGTGCCATTAAGTCGTAAAGGGGTTAAACCTATAATTTAATCTTGACAAGATTATGTAATTTTTACTAACGTCTTGGTTATAGTTTAAGGAAGAAACATAATGGTTTATGTGATTGGCTTGAAACTAATTTAAGGGGGTTCGATTCCTTCCTTTCTTGTGTTATAGTATGTGTGCGGATTCTTCATAGGTGTGACTAGATGGTGGACAACCGTTTAGTCACTCTACGTTAATTAGGGGAGGTTCAATTAGTACTATTTTTCGTTTTGATGAAAAGGCTTCTCAGATAATAACTAGTATTATGATGACTGCTGCTATGGAGATTATTGATCCAATTGATGAGATGGAGTTTCATATTGTGTAGGCGTCCGGATAATCTGAGTATCGTCGGGGCATGCCAGCTAAACCTAGGAAATGTTGTGGGAAGAATGTTATGTTTACGCCAAAGAATATTACTACGAATTGTAGTTTTGCCCATGTTTGGTTCAGTGAGAATCCTGTAAATAGTGGGAATCAGTGGGTAAATCCGGCTATAATAGCAAATACTGCTCCTATTGATAATACATAATGGAAGTGTGCGACTACATAGTATGTATCGTGTAATACAATGTCTAGTGATGAGTTAGCTAATACAATACCTGTTAGTCCACCAATGGTAAATAGGAAGATAAATCCTAGGGCTCATAGTATAGGGGCATCTCATTTAATTATCCCTCCATGGAGGGTGGCTAGTCAGCTGAATACTTTAACGCCTGTGGGGATAGCAATGATTATCGTTGCTGATGTAAAATAGGCTCGAGTGTCTACGTCTATTCCTACTGTAAACATATGGTGAGCTCAAACGATGAACCCTAAGAATCCGATTGATATTATTGCTCAGACTATGCCCATGTATCCGAATGGTTCTTTTTTACCCGTATAATAGGCAACAACGTGAGAAATTATTCCGAAGCCGGGAAGGATTAGGATGTATACTTCGGGGTGGCCGAAGAATCAAAATAGATGTTGATATAGGATTGGGTCTCCTCCACCAGATGGATCAAAGAAGGTTGTATTTAGGTTTCGGTCTGTTAAAAGTATTGTAATGCCTGCGGCAAGTACTGGAAGGGAGAGTAGTAGTAGTACAGCTGTAATAAGTACTGATCATACGAAAAGTGGTGTTTGGTATTGTGATATTGATGGGGTTTTTATATTAATTGCGGTGGTGATAAAGTTGATAGCCCCTAAAATTGAGGATGCCCCGGCTAAGTGTAGGGAGAAGATAGTTAGGTCAACAGAAGCTCCAGCGTGGGCTATGTTTCCAGCTAAGGGGGGATATACAGTTCATCCTGTTCCTGCTCCGGCTTCGATACCAGAGGAGGCTAAAAGTAGAAGTAGTGATGGTGGTAGAAGTCAAAAGCTTATATTATTCATTCGTGGAAATGCTATATCTGGTGATCCAATTATTATTGGAACTAATCAGTTTCCAAATCCACCAATTATAATAGGTATGACTATGAAAAAGATTATAATGAAGGCGTGGGCTGTAACAATTACATTGTAAATTTGATCATCTCCCAGTAAGGGTCCTGGTTGGCTTAGTTCTGTTCGAATTAATAGACTAAGAGCTGTTCCAATTATTCCTGCTCAGGCCCCGAAAATCAAGTAAAGGGTGCCAATGTCTTTATGGTTAGTAGAAAATAGTCAGCGGTTTAATATCATAGGTAAGGTAGCTGAGTGTTTAGCGTTAGGCTGTAGACCTTTTCACGGGGGTTTAATTCCCCTTCTTATCACAGCTCTGTGGTGAAGTTCATGTCAGATTGCAAATTTGAAGATGTATCTTAGTAATGATATCAGAGCTTTGAATTATGTTTAAGATGCTAGATAAAAGCCTGTTGGATGAGGTGTTTAGCTGTTAACTAAAATGTTTATGGGATCAAAGCCCATTTATCTACTAAGGTCTTAGCTTAATTAAAGTGTTTGAGTTGCATTCAATTGATGTAGGATAAAATCCTATAGGTCTTAAGCAGAAACTAAGAGGCTAATATCTCTTGTTTGGGGCTTTGAAGGCTCCTGGTTTATATTTATCCTAAGTTTCTTTTAAATGGAGTATAATAGTACTGGCAGGATTGGAAGTAGGGTTGTTGACAATAGGGCTGTTATGGCCAGGTGGGGTTTTATGTGAGATGTTTTGTGTCGTCATTGTTGAGTATAATTGTGGGAGTTTGGGGGGAGTGTAATTGTTGTGTAGTATGAGATTCGTAAGTAGAAGAATAAGCTGAGGAGGGAGGCTATGGTTATTAGTGCAGCTAGGGTAGTTATGTGTTGCTTGGTGAGTTCTTGTAGGATTAACCACTTAGGTGAGAATCCTGTTAGTGGGGGTAGGCCTGCTAGGGATAGTAATGTTAGTATTATTATTGTGTTTAGTGAGGGTATTTTTGTTCAAGATAGTATAATCGTGGCTATTTTGTTTGTTTTTAGGTAGTTAATTATGAGGAATGTAGTAATTGTTATTACACAATATAGGTAAAATGTGAATAGTGTCAGTTTTGGCGATAAGGTAAGGATAGTGGTTATTCACCCAAGATGGGCGATTGATGAAAAGGCTATAATTTTTCGTAATTGTGTTTGGTTTAATCCCCCCCACCCCCCCAAGAAGGTGGATGTCAGCCCCAGTAATAATAGTAGTGGTGTATTTAGGTGTTGGGATGTAATTATTAGGATGGTTAGTGGGGCCAGTTTTTGTCAAGTGGTAAGTAGTAATGCTGTTATTGTGGTGGATCCTTGCAGTACTTCTGGTAGTCAAAGGTGGAATGGGGCTAGTCCTAGTTTTATGGCTAAGGCTACTGTTAGTAGTATGCATGATGTACTGTTATGCATAAGCGTTATATCCCACTGACCTAAATATCAAGCGTTTATAACACTGGAGAATAGTAATAGTGTTGAAGCTGCTGCTTGTGTTAGGAAGTACTTGATAGCGGCTTCAATGGCTCGGGGGTGATGTTGTTGTGCAATTAGTGGAATGACAGATAAAGTGCTTATTTCTAGACCACATCATGCTAGGATTCAGTGATTGCTTGAAATTGTAAGTAGTGGCCCTATGATCAGACTTGTAGTAATAAGCCCCTTTGCAATAGGGTTCATTAGTATAGGGGGGATTTAAACCAACATTGTCGGGGTATGGGCCCGATAGCTTAATTAGCTGACTTTACTAGAATGTAGTATAGTGGAAGTATGGGGAGTTTTGATCTCCCTGGGGCAGGTTCAAGTCCTGTTTTTCTAAGGAGACGAGAGGATATTAACCTCTATCTTTCACCCTATCAAGGTGATCCTTTGTATTTCGGGCACGTGTCCTATATTATTGGTGGGAGTCCAGAGGTTGTGATGGGTATTGCTATGTGTCATGCACATAGTGCAAGGGTAATTGGTAAGAAGTTTTTTCATAGTAGGTGTATTAATTGGTCGTATCGGAATCGTGGGTATGAGGCTCGTACTCATAAGAATCCTATGGATAGTATTACTGTTTTTGTTGTCAATGAAAGTGAGAATATTTCTGGTATATTTAGTATGCTTGGATTTAAGAATAAAATGGTTGTTAGTGTATTTATTATTAGGATGTTGGTGTACTCTGCTAGAAAGAATAGGGCGAATGGGCCTGCAGAATATTCCACGTTGTAGCCTGATACTAATTCTGATTCTCCTTCTGTAAGATCAAATGGTGCTCGGTTAGTTTCTGCAAGAGTTGAGATATATCATATTATTATTAATGGTCAGGAGGATAGTATTAGGTATATTGGTTCTTGTGTAATGGCAAATGTTTGTATATTAAATCCGCCAGAAAGTAGGATTATTGATAGTAGGATAATTCCTAAGGTTACTTCGTATGAGATAGTTTGGGCTACTGCACGTAGGGCCCCCATTAAGGCATATTTTGAATTTGATGCCCAGCCGGATCATAGGATTGAGTATACTATGAAGCTTGATATGGAGATTAGAAATAGTAATCCTAGGTTTAAATCGGCTAGTGAATGTGGGAGTGGCAGGGGTAGTCAAATTGATAATGCTAGTAGAAGGGCTAGTATCGGGGATATGGTGAATAGTATGTATGAGGAGTTGGTGGGTTGGATTGGTTCTTTAATAAATAGTTTTAGTCCGTCTGCTATTGGTTGTAAGATTCCGTAAGGACCTACCAAGTTAGGTCCTTTCCGTAGTTGTATGTAGCCTAATACTTTTCGTTCGATGAGGGTAAAGAAGGCCACTGAGATTAGAATTGGGATGATGTAGGTTAGTGGTGATAGTAGGTTTGGAACAAGCACTTGTTATTGGGGAGGGGAATTGAACCTCTGGTTAAAGGGTTTAGGCCTTTTGCATTTATACCTTCTTTGCTACCCCAATGGGCCTTTATTTAAGGTTTGGTAAATTGGTGCTGTCTTTGTACTTAGTTTAGTTATGTTCACTAATGCAAAGTATAGCGTGTTTTATACATAGGCTATATATTTTCAATCCTTTCGTACTAGAAAATTTGTAATCATAGATAGAAACCGACCTGGATTACTCCGGTCTGAACTCAGATCACGTAGGACTATTAATCGTTGAACAAACGAACCCTTAATAGCGGCTGCACCATTAGGGTGTCCTGATCCAACATCGAGGTCGTAAACCCCCGTCATTGATATGGACTCTAAGAGGGGATTGCGCTGTTATCCCTGGGGTAGCTTGGTTCGTTGATCAAGTGTATTGGATCGTTTTACCGTAGGTACTTAGGTTTGTATTGTCGTAGTAGTAATTTTCGGAGGTTTTATTTTTCTCCGAGGTCGCCCCAACCGAAAGTTAAAAGTCAGGAAGGTTATTAGTAGTGTTTTCTGTTGAGTAGTTGGTTAATGGTGATGACTCATACTTAAAGTTCCACAGGGTCTTCTCGTCTTATGGGGTTATTCTCGCTTTTGCACGGGGGGATCAATTTCACTGATTGTTTGTAAGAGACAGATAGAACCTCGTTTAGCCATTCATTCTAGTCTTTATTTAAAAGACGAGTGATTACGCTACCTTCGCACGGTCAGGATACCGCGGCCGTTAAACAGTGTCACTGGGCAGGCATCACTCCTAATACTTGTGATGCTAGGAGCTATGTTTTTGGTAAACAGTCGGGTTCTTTGTTTGCCTAGTTCCTTTTACAAATTTTAATCTTTCTTGTATGCATTCCTGTGTTGGGTTAACAGTCTTGTCTATAGAATTTGTTAAGTTTTGTTTGTTTCTATGAGTTTAGTTGTTAATAATCAGTAGTCTGTCTGGGCTGATTTAAGCTGATGCTTAGAGAAGTTTTAATTCTTGTTACTCATTTTAGCATTAATTCTTCTATGTGGATAGAATAGCTCAGTAGAGGTTTGGGGAAATAAATTTTTATTTATATTTATTGTGGTTTAGCTTTAACGCTTTATTTCAGTGGTGGCTGCTTTAAGGCCTACGTATGTTGTTGTATAATATTTTTTCCTCCATATTTGGTTGTTTCCTTTGTTAGTTGGGCTGTACCCCTACTAAATATCTCTTAAATCTATCTTGAGGTGAACTTTGTTGTGTCTGTTGAAGTATTTAAGGTAGAACTTTTATTCTTTTCCTGAGCAACCAGCTATTACTAAGTTCGTTAGGCTTTTCACTTCTACTTATAAGTCTTTCCACTCTTTTGCCACAGAGACGGTTAAGAAGCTTTATGTTATAAGCTGCTTATAAGTAGCTCACTTAGTTTCGGGGTTTCATACTTTAGTCCTCTTTGCTTGAAGTATGCTAGCTAAATCATTATGCAAAAGGTACAAGGCTTAATCTTTGCTTTTTTTTGCTTAGGTGGGTGTTTCATGTTTTTCATCTTTCCCTTGCGGTACTGTTTTTATAGCTCCAGTGGTCTTTTCTTATCTCCTATACTTAGACAAGTAGAATGTTTTAAGGTTTGTGGTAGTTGATGGTTGTTGTTTGTTTGTTGAGTGTTAGTTAGTTAGTTGGGCTAGGTTTATTGCTCAAGACAGCCCTTTTATTGGGCATTTTTCAGGTGTAAGCTGAGTGCTTTTAAGTTAAGCTATGTCTTGATATTCCAAGTACACCTTCCGGTATACTTACCATGTTACGACTTGCCTCATCTCTATGTGGGGGGGGTAGTTTATTTATTAATTGTTGTTTTTTCGAGGAGGGTGACGGGCGGTGTGTGCGCGTCCCAGATCCGAGTTAATGTGGGCTCTCTGCTTTCACATTACTGCTAAATCCTACTTTTAGGTCCATATTTCAGGGCTCTTTCCGTGAATATTTCTAGTGTAGAAAATGTAGCCCATTTCTTCCACCTCAGTTGGCTACACCTTGACCTGACTTATTAGTTGTGTAGACTGTTGTGCTTACTTTTGTTCCTTAGTAGGGTAAGCTGTGGACGGAGGTATATAGGCTGTGGGCGAGAGGTGGCGAGGTGAATCGTGGATTATCGATTATAGAACAGGCTCCTCTAGGTGGGTTTGGGGCACCGCCAAGTCCTTTGAGTTTCAAACATTTGGTTTGTAGTTCTCTGGCAAATTTTTGTATGTTAAAAAAATTTAGGTTTAGGGCTAAGCATAGTGGGGTATCTAATCCCAGTTTGTACCTTAGCTATCGTGGGTTCAAATTGGTCTGTATGTTAAGGTTGTTTTCGCAGTGTGGTGTGGTGTATATTAACTTATGACGGAAGGATTGTAGGTTTACCTTAATTTTTTTGATTAATTTTTAACCACGTTTTATGCCGTTTTGTTGTTATTTTGGGCTTCTTGTATAGCCGCGGTGGCTGGCACAAGGATTTACCAGCCCTGGTTTACTATAAATAAGTCAAGCTTTATACGCTTATAGCTTAATGTTTATCACTGCTGAGACCCATGGGGGTGTGGCATTGCTAGGTGTTTTGGGCTATCATGGTGTGCCTAATACCTGCTCCTTTTTCTTTGGTGGTAAAGAAATTAAGGGCGTTTTCACTGGGGTGCTGATACTTGCATGTGTAATTTTAGTAAAAAATAACAGTAAGACTAGGACCAAATCTTTTTGTTTTTGGGGTGATTAATACCCATCTTGGCAGCTTCAGTGCCATGCTTTGGTATAAGCTACAACAAC